TATATCCTAAAAGATTAATATACTTATTATACACATAGCCTTATAGGCTATGTTAAAGTATTAATGTAATAGTTAAAAAAGCAACGTGTTTATATACGTATAATCGAATAAATATTGTATATATTTAGTCTCTACTTATCAAGGGGAAGCATATTTTAAAGAGTTAGAATGTAATAAAGACCATCAGGAGTATATCATTAAAGATATGAATTATATATATATAAATATCGTATATATGTATATAAATGCTTTATTAGTAGTTAATAATAGGGAAGGAATTAATATAACAAATATATATTATATATATATATAACTATAATAGATTAATAAATAATAAATTTATAGTTATAATAATAAATATAAAGAGTATAAATATCTATAATATATATATATATATATACTAATATAACTTTTATATAATTGCATTATAAAAAATTCCATATAAATATAAAATTGTTAAAAAAAAAAAAAAATTCCTTTATGTTAATGTAATTGAAACTTTTTCTAAATAAATAATAGAAAATTATTGACGAAATAAAGGATAATTTGATACTATAAAAATTATCCTTAGATGTCTTATATAATTTTACTACATTTAAATTTTTATTAATACTATAAAAGTCAATGGAAGCAAAAAAATAAATATCTATGTCGGAGTTTTTTTTTTTCCTACAAAATTATATATTTAATGGGGAAACACTAATAAGAATTAATTGGAGTTAATGGGGAAAATACTTTATTTAAGATTAATTGAAAACGTAGAAAAATTGGGTTTTCTAAATAGTTAGAAAATCATGGGGAAAAAATTTTTTTACTCTTAAAATTTGTAGCAGGAAAATTAGAGTATGTCTGCATATTTAATACTTTGACAAAATTGTGATTTAGTTTAGGAATTAAGTTTATTTGCTTTAATTTTAATACTTAAATTTATGTAAATGGGAAATCTAGTAGTAATTAATTTTATAAATTCATTTATGGTGAGATTTAGTAATAGCATAATTTTTAACAAATTTTTGTGCCAGCAGTTGCGGTTATACAAAAGAAAAAACTTAATTTTTGTGACTATTAGTTAATTTAAGAGTAAAAAAATTTTTAATTTTTTGTTGAGAGGTGAAATTTTAATTTAAATTATGAATTTATTGAATAAATGATCTAGAAAAATTTTGCCTATAGACCAGGATTAGATACCCTGTTATTTAAATTGTAGATAGATTTAGTTTAATTAGTATGAGTTAAGTTCTTGAAAATTAAAAATCTTGGCGGTACTTTAACCTATCAGAGGAACTTGTCCTGTAATTGATAGTCCACGATTTATTTTACTTTTATAATTGCTTGTATATCGTTGTTGAAACGAAAATTTTGGGAAAATTTTAATTTTCTGTAGTTATTAAATTATTTTATATCAAATCAAGGTGCAGCTTTTGGAAGGAGAGATGAGTTACGTTTATTGAATTAATTCTGAAAGTTTTTTTTTGTGAGGATTTGAAAGTAATTTTATTTATTAAAATAAAGTGAATTAGGCTCTTAAGTATGTACATATCGCCCGTCGCTTTCATTGATTGATGAAATAAGTCGTAACATAGTAGATTTATCGGAAGATGACTCTGGAATGCCAAATTAGAGCTTGAATTAAGTTTTTTATTTACACTAAGAAGATGATTGGTATCCAATTTAATTTGAAAGAAAATTTTTATTATAAATAATTTTTAATTAGAGATTTCTTAAAATATTAATATTTGATTAATGCTGTGAAAAAATTTTTTTAATAATAGATGATTTGTATTGTGAAAGAATATTTTTATTTATTAAAAAGAAAAATTAATTTTTTGTACCTTGTGTATCAGGGCTTATTAAATTTAAACTAAAAGTTTAGAAGTCTCGAATCTAAAAGAGCTAATACTTTATTTTTTAAATGTTTCATAATTTTTAAGAATATGGTTTTAGAAATGAAATGTTATTCGTTTTTTGATATATCTAGTTTTTTGAGAAATAAATTTAATTTATTAATTTTTAAAATTTACTTATTTTTAAGGTAGATTTTGAAAATTTTTAATTTTCTTAGGGAAAAGCTTGAGAAAGTAGTTTTATTTATTTTTGATAGTGAATTTATTAGTAGGATTGTAATTTTCTATCTTTTTTATGATGTTATAGTTTTTTTATTATTATTTATTATTTTTATTGTTAATAAATTTTTTATCAAAATATTAAATTTTATGTTTTAATTTAAGGAATAATGATTGGATTAGTATATTTTTATGTAATTGTTAACAAATTTTGAAGATTTAATTAATAAATTCGGCAATTTTATTTTTCACCTGTTTATTAAAAACATGTTCTTTAAGATTATAATTAAAGGTCTGGCCTGCTCAATGATTTAAAATTAAATAGCTGCAGTATTTTGACTGTACTAAGGTAGCATAATCATTAGCTTTTTAAATGAAAGCTGGTATGAAGGGTTTAATGAGAAAATAGCTGTCTCTTTTATATAAATATAAATTTATTTTTAAGTAAAAAAGCTTAAATTTAATTAAAAGACGAGAAGACCCTATAGAGTTTTATAATTTATATATTTTTGTTATTAAGGTTTAAAATTTACGTTAATATTAAAGATTATTTGGTTGGGGTGACTAAAAAATTCATTGAACTTTTTTATTAATTAAACTTTAATTAAAGATTAGTTAGACCCGTTTTTGACGTTTAAAAGAATAAATTACCTTAGGGATAACAGCGTAATCTTTTTTTAGAGTTCTTATCGATAAAAGGGATTGCGACCTCGATGTTGGATTAAAATTAACTTTTAGGTGCAAAAGCTATAAGGTTGAGTCTGTTCGACTTTTAAAATTTTACATGATCTGAGTTTAAACCGGCGTGAGCCAGGTTGGTTTCTATCTTTAATGAATTAAAAAATTTTAGTACGAAAGGACCAAATTTTGAATTAAAAATTTATAATTGAATATTATTGTTATTTTGGCAGATTAGTGCAATGGATTTAGAATCCTTATATATAGATAATACTATAAATAATTCTTGATTTTTAAGGATTTAACTTTATTTTTATTAACTAATTTAATTATACTAGTTGGTATTTTAATTTCAGTGGCCTTTTTAACTTTATTTGAGCGTAAAATTTTAGGTTATATTCAAATTCGTAAAGGTCCTAATAAATTAGGGTTTTTAGGGCTTTTACAACCTTTTAGAGATGCTATTAAATTATTTAGTAAAGAGCAAACTTTTCCTTATTTGTCAAATTTTAATATTTATTATTTGTCTCCTATTGTAGGACTTTTTTTATCTTTACTATTATGATGTATTATACCATTTTTTTCATATTTAATAAGATTTAATTTATCTGTTATGTTTATATTAGGGGTTTCAAGATTAGGGGTATACTGCGTTATACTAGCTGGGTGATCGTCTAATTCTAATTATTCTTTACTAGGAAGTTTACGTGCTGTAGCGCAAACTATTTCTTATGAGGTAAGGTTATTTTTGATATTTTTGTCTTTTTTATTCTTGGTTTTAGATTATAGTTTTATTTCTTTTCTGAAATATCAGGAGTTTATTTGATTTTTATTTATCATATTTCCTTTGTGTGTAATGTGGGTTACTACCTGTTTAGCTGAAACCAATCGCACTCCTTTTGATTTTGCTGAGGGGGAGTCAGAGTTGGTTTCAGGATTTAATGTTGAGTATAGGGGAGGGGGATTTGCTATAATTTTCTTAGCAGAATATAGAAGAATTATTTTTATAAGAATAGTTTGCTCATTATTATTTCTAGGGGCCAATTTTAATTCTTTTACTTTTTTTGTAAAAATTGGGTTTATATCTTTTTTATGAGTTTGGGTTCGAGGAACGTTGCCTCGCTATCGTTATGATAAACTTATGTATTTAGCTTGAAAAAGCTATCTACCTGTTTCTTTATGCATTCTATTGATGTATATAGGGTTAAAATTATTTATTTTAACCCTATATATTTAGTTAATAAAATTAAGTACTTAAGTTAATAGAAGGTTAAACTTCTATATTATATTTTCAAAATATAAACTTATTCAAGTTCATTAACTTAGTAAAAAATAATTTTATCTCATATTTGGGCGAGAAGGGGATTAATTAAATAATAAGTAAAATAGATAATTGTTAAAATTTGTCCTATAATAATAAAAGGTTCCTCTACTGGACGTGCACCAATTCAAGTTAATAATAAAACAGTTGCTAGTAGTGTTCAAAATATTATTTTATTAATAGGATAAAATTGATTTCTTGAGAAAATTTTATTGTTAGTAAATGGGAGAATGTAAAGAATGGCGATAGAAATAATTAAGGAAATTACTCCCCCTAGCTTGTTAGGGATTGATCGGAGAATTGCATAGGCAAATAAGAAATATCATTCTGGCTGAATATGAATAGGGGTTACAAGAGGATTTGCTGGTGTAAAATTATCAGGGTCTCCTAACAGATATGGTCTTAACAAATTTAGTGTTAAAAGAAGTCTTAAAATAATTATCATACCTAGAATGTCTTTAAATGAGAAAAATGGGTGAAATGGGATTTTATCAATATTAACAGAAATCCCTAGGGGATTATTAGATCCTGATTGATGAAGAAATATAAGATGAATTATGATTAATGCTGAAATAATAAACGGTAGTATGAAATGGAGGGCAAAGAATCGATTTAGGGTTGCGTTATCTACAGCAAATCCTCCTCATAATCATTGTACAATTGATGTGCCTGCATAGGGAATGGCTGATACCAAATTAGTAATTACTGTAGCTCCTCAGAAGGATATTTGCCCCCAAGGAAGAACATACCCTAGAAAGGCTGTTGCTATTAGCATGAAAAAGATAGTTACACCCCTAATTCATGTTTCTTTAAGGTTATAAGATCTATAATAAATTCCCCGCCCGATATGGATATATAAGCAAATAAAAAAGAGGGATGCTGTATTGGCATGAAGAGTTCGGATTATTCATCCATTATTAACGTTTCGACAGATGTGGGAGATTCTATTGAATGCTGAATCAATGTTAGGGCAGTAATGTATTGATAAAAATACTCCTGTGATAATTTGCATAACGAGACAGAGCCCTAGTAGGGATCCAAAGTTTCACATGAAAGAAATATTTGAGGGGGATGGAAGATCAATTAATGAATTATTGATAATTTTTGTAATGGGGGAACTTTTTCGTAGGGAAATTTTCATTAAAATCTTATTCGAAAAGTTCTTTTAGTTTTTATAGAAATTTTTACAATAGCAATTAATGTAATTAATAAATAAACAATTATTATTAAATAAATTATGTTATTAGGAAAATTAATAAATTTATTTAGAAAAAGTTCTGTATTAATTTTGTTTGCTGAAGAAAAAGTTTCAATTATTTTAAGTTTATTAGATAATAAAAATTTATCTACAAAAAAAACAGAATTTGGCAAAATTATTAAAAATAAAGTAGATACAAGAAATTTGTATGAAAATTTAAATTTTTCGTTTGAAGCTACTCTAGTTATATAAATAAATAAAATTAATATACCACCAATTATAATTAAGAAGATGATATAGGAAGATCAGAAGTTTAACATTATTATTCCTGTTAAGATGGCAATTAAGATTGTGTGTATTAATAATATGAGTCCTAAGGTTAAAGGATGTTTTAATCAGCAACTCAAAAATGATGTAATTAGGATTAGCATAATTAGGGTTATCATACAGGAAATAGTTTAATAAAAATATTAGTTTTGGAGATTAATGATAGGAATAATTCTTTTTCCTGATACTTTAAAAGTATAATACTTATATATGGTTTACAAGACCATTATTTTATTTAAATTATTAAAGTTTTAATGATAATTTATTTTTATATAATTATTTTTATATTTGTGACTGGTTTATTTTCCTTTTTTTTATTTCGTCGTCATTTTCTTATGATATTATTGAGTTTAGAGTTTCTAGTTTTATCTTTATATATAGGTATATTTATTTTTTTAACTTTTTATACTTATGAATATTTTTTTATAATTGTTTATTTAACTATAAGGGTTTGTGAGGGTACACTTGGTTTATCTATATTAGTAATAATAATTCGTAATCATGGTAATGATTATGTTTTATCTATAAGATCATTATGGTAAAGTTTGTGTTGTGTGTTGTTTTTTTGATACCTGTAAGTTTAATTAGATATTGATTAACTTGTTTTTATTTATTTTTTCTATCTTTTTTATTTTTATTATTATCAAATATTGGTATTGAATTTAATTTTATTTCCTATAATTTGGGTTGTGATTTTTTATCTTACTTGATAGTTTTACTATCGTTTTGAATTTGTAGATTAATAATTTTGGCCAGGGTTAAGGTATTAAAAAAAAATTTTTTTCCCCATATATTTGGATTACTAATTTTATTCTTAATATTAAGTTTAATAATAACTTTCTATTCACTAAATATATTCATGTTTTATTTATTTTTTGAGATTAGTCTTATTCCAACATTTTTATTAATTATTGGTTGAGGATATCAACCAGAACGACTAGAGGCTGGTTTATATCTTTTATTCTATACATTATTTTTTTCTTTGCCAATAATGGTATCTATTTTTTACTGTTATACTAATATTTATTCATTGGAATATTTTAAGCTGAATATTCAGCTTGATATTTATATATTTTTTTGTATAAATATAGTATTTTTAGTAAAGATTCCCATATTTTTTATTCATTTATGACTACCCAAAGCTCATGTTGAAGCTCCTGTTTCTGGGTCAATAATTCTTGCGGGGGTAATGCTTAAGTTAGGGGGTTTTGGGTTGATGCGTTTTTTAAAATTTTTTTTATTTAGAAGAATTTCAACTAGGGTTTTGTTAATTACAATTAGTTTATTTGGGGGGTTTATAGTATCCTTGCTTTGTTTACGGCAGAGCGATATAAAATCATTGGTTGCCTATTCTTCTGTTGGTCATATGGGGGTAGTATTGAGAGGGCTACTAACTTTATCTATTTGGGGATATCATGGAGGATTAATTTTAATACTAGGGCATGGTTTTTGTTCATCTGGATTATTTTGTTTAATTAATTTATCTTATGAGCGTTTTAATTCTCGAAGATTTTATTTAAATAAAGGATTTATTAATTTAATTCCGAGACTTAGTTTATGATGGTTTCTGTTTTCAGCTTGTAATATAGCTGCACCTCCTTCATTAAATTTATTGGGGGAAATTTGTCTTATTAATAGTATTATCTGTTATAGAAGTTACACAATATTTTTTATAGTTGTATTGGCTTTTTTTGCTTCGGCGTATTCATTATATTTGTATGCTTTTTCTCAACATGGTTTCATTGGATCAGGAAGATATTCTTTTTCATCTGGTTATTTGCGGGAGTATTTATTAATATTTCTTCACTGGATTCCTTTAAATTTACTGATTATGAAGGCTGATTTTTTGTTTAATTTATATCTAAATAGTTTAATAAAAATATTAATTTGTGGTATTAATGATACAATTAATTTGTTTTAGATAATTAATATTTGTAAGATTTATTATTATTTGTTTTTTTTTTTAGTATAATAAGATTTACTAGTTCTCTTAGATTTCTAAGGCTTGACTATATTTTAATTGTTGAATTTAATTTGTTTAGGTTAAATTCTTCTTCTGTTGTGATAAGAATTTTGATAGACTGGATATCTTTGTTGTTTATTAGATTTGTGATATTTATTTCTAGGGCGGTAATTTTATACAGAAGTGAATATATAGATGGTGATTCTAATTTAAATCGTTTTGTTTTATTAATTGTTTTATTTGTAATATCAATAGTTTTATTAATTATTAGTCCCAATTTAATTAGAATTTTACTTGGTTGAGATGGTTTAGGCCTGGTTTCTTATTGTTTAGTAATTTATTATCAAAATGTTAAATCATTTAATGCAGGAATGTTAACAGCTTTAACTAACCGTATTGGAGATGTGGCGTTATTAATAGCTATTGCGTGAATGATAAATTATGGGAGTTGAAATTATAATTTTTACTTAGAAATATGTTCAACTGATTATAGAATACGAGTGATTGGTTGATTAATTATTTTAGCGTCTATTACTAAAAGGGCACAAATTCCTTTTAGTTCCTGGCTTCCTGCTGCGATAGCAGCTCCCACCCCTGTTTCAGCATTAGTTCATTCGTCTACTTTAGTAACTGCAGGAGTTTATTTATTAATTCGGTTTAATTTATGTTTTTCTTTATCAATAATATTTATTTTATTGTTTTTATCAAGGATAACTATATTTATAGCAGGTTTTGGGGCCAATTATGAGAATGATTTAAAAAAAATTATTGCTTTGTCTACACTTAGACAGTTAGGCTTTATACTAAGCATTTTGAGATTAGGAGAATGACGCTTGGCTTTTTTTCATTTGTTAATTCATGCATTATTTAAAGCTTTGTTATTTATATGTGCAGGATCTATTATTCATAGATTTCTTAATAGTCAGGATATTCGATATTTGGGAGGGCTGGTTAATCAAATGCCTTATTCTATAAGTTTATTTAATATTTGTAATTTTAGTTTATGTGGTCTTCCTTTTTTATCTGGATTTTATTCAAAGGACATAATTGTTGAAATTATATCTATAGAATATTTGAATATTTACATTTATTTAATTTTTTATTTTTCTGTGGGGCTAACAGTTAGATATACTGTGCGCTTAGGGTATTATTCTTTAGTTGGAGATTATAAGTTTATTAGGCTGATAAGATTGTCGGAGGGAAATTTTATAGTTAAGGGAATAAGACTAATTATTTTGTTTGTTGTATTTTCGGGTTCAATGTTAAGTTGAACTATTTTCCCTAGACCTTATTTCATTATTTTACCCTTTTTTATAAAAATGATGACTTTTATAGTGATTATTTTAGGGTTGAGAATTGGTTACGAAGTAGCTAAAATTTCTATATCTTATAAATTAAGGAAGGATTATTATTTTTCAACAAAAGTTTTTATTGGTTCAATGTGAAATATACCTTTTATTTCTACTAGTGTTATTTCGTCAATAATTTTAGCTCCAGGTAGATCAATTATTTCATTAATGGATCAGGGTTGATCAGAGTTTTATGGGTCAAATTTTTTATTATTTATGATTAAAAAGAGGGGGGTTTATTTACAGAAATTTTCTATTAATCATGTAAAAGTTTATTTTTTGTTAATAATTATTTGAATGATTTTTATAATTGTGTTAATATACTTAAATAGCTTATATTAGAGTATAGTATTGAAGATACTAGGGAAAACTAGATTTTTTAAGTATAGATATTTATAGAGAAGTCTCAATGTTACATTGAAAATGTAATGTTTTTTTTAAACTATAAAAATGAGAAGTATAAACGAAATTTCATCGCTTAAACTTGAAGTTAGAAGCTTCAGCTTGTCTTACATACTTCTTTAACCGGAAAATTATTTCATTGTTACTATTAACAGTAGTATACCTCCTCCCTTGGTTTCGGTTAATATAAGATAAATTGATGAATCAATTTTTTTTAATTGCAAATTAAATGTTATAATTAACTATTATCCTAAAGTAAGGATTAATTTTTTAATCAGATTTCTAGGCCGAAACTAGAAGCAAGAATTTGCTTCTTACTTATTAAGTACTTAATTTTATTATCTAGTATATTTTAGTTGATAAGATTATATTAGTATTAATTTTTTCAATTAAGGGCGCCTTGCTTTCATTCATGAACTAGGCCAATAATTAAGGTGACAATGAAAAAGATTCTTAAAAATGAAAAAGAGATTAATCTTGCTGTAGTTATTCTCTTGATTAGTGGAAATAACAAGGCAATTTCTACATCAAAGATTAGAAAAATAATGGCAATTAAGAAAAACTGTATAGAAAATGGAAGTCGTGCAGATGTTTTAGGGTCAAATCCGCATTCAAACGGAGATCTTTTTTCTCGATCTGAATATGTTTTGTTTGAAATTAAATTAATAATTAATGCTATTATTATTAAAATAACTATAATTATAGATATTCTGTAAATAATTAGTTTAATTATTTATACTAGGAGCTAGATTTTTTGATTGGAAGTCAAATATAATTTTTATATTATATAAATATCTACCTCATCAGTAAATTGAAATATATAGAAAAAGTCATACTACATCTACGAAGTGTCAGTATCATGCAGCTGCCTCAAATCCAAAGTGGTGAGTGTTGGAAAAATGGTTAAAATATAGTCGGATTAAGCAAGTCAATAGAAAGGTGGTTCCAATAATTACATGAAGTCCATGAAATCCTGTTGCTATAAAAAATGATGATCCATAAACGGAGTCGGAAATAGAAAATGGTGCTTCTAAGTATTCAAATCTTTGGAGAATTGTAAAATAGATTCCTAAAATTACGGTTAATATTAATCCTTGTATTGTTTTATTAAAGTTATTTTCTATGAGACTATGATGAGCTCAAGTGATTGAAAGTCCTGAAGTTAGCAAGATAAGAGTATTAAGTAAAGGAATTTCTAGAGGATTAAAGATTTGGATTCTTTTAGGAGGTCAATTTAATCCTAAATCAATTCTAGGAGATAGAGAATTATGGAAAAATCTTCAAAAAAAAGAGGCGAAGAATAGGATTTCAGAGGTAATAAATAAAATTATTCCTCATCGTATTCCTTTAGAGACTTTAATTGTATGCTGACCTTGGAAGGTTCTTTCTCGGGTGATGTCTCGTCATCACTGAAAGGAGACTAGAGCGTTGATTAATAGCCCCGTTATTATTAATCTTCTATTAAATTGGTGAAATCATTGAATTAAGCCAATTATTATTGTTAATGTTCCTAAGGATCCTAGAATGGGCCATGGGCTGTAGTCAACAAGATGAAATGGGTGATTTTTAAGTGTTGGCATTAATTGACTTCTCTTGAGTAAAGAGTTGCTAAAATGGCAAATACATACGATTGAATAATGGATACTGCTGATTCAAGAATGATTAATGCAATTTGAATGATAATTAATAGATTAATTATTATTAAGGATAGTTGTCTACCGGTGTTTCCTAAAAGAGTTATAAGAAGATGACCTGCAATTATGTTAGCAGATAGGCGAATAGCTAGTGTGCCTGGCCGGATTAAGTTTCTAATTGTTTCAATACATACTATAAAGGGTATGAGAATTGGGGGGGTTCCCTGAGGAACTAGATGTGCTAATATGTGGGTTGTATTATTAATTCATCCGTAAATTATAAACCTTAACCAGATAGGCAAAGCGAGTGACAGGGTTATAACTATATGACTCGTTGACGTAAAAATATACGGAAATATTCCTATGAAGTTACTAAAAAGAATGATTGAAAATAAGGATACTAACATTAATGTTCTTCCTTGAGATTTTTTGTTTAAAATTAAAATTTTAAATTCTTTATGAAGTAAAAAAATTAATTTATTTCAAAAAAAACTCAATCGTGACGGGATTAATCAAAATAATGAGGGAATCATTATTATTCTAATAATAGTTCTTGATCAATTGATGGATGTATTCAAATTGGTTGAGGGATCAAAGGATGAGAATAGATTAGTTATCATGGTCAAAATTGAATTAATTTATTAATTTTTTTACTTTTTTTTAAAGGATTTTTTATAAAAAAGAAATAATTTATTGATCTAAAGATTAATATGTAAATGCAGAATCTAGCAAATAAAGTAATTCAGTTTAATGGTGCTATTTGTGGTATTAAAATCTACTATTTATAGTAATTTAAATTTGACAAATTAATGTTATTAATTAACTAAGATTTCCATTAGAAGTAGTTGTTAATTACTATAGTATGATTTAAAATTCCATTGCCTGACTTTCAGCCATCTAATGTTAAATGTTTTTTCTAATTCATTTAATGAAGTGATTTTGGGTTGTTCTTTCAATTACAATCGGTATAAAACTATGGTTTGTGCCACAAATTTCTGAGCATTGTCCGTAGAATAGCCCTGGACGATTAACTATAATTGAGGCTTGATTAAGACGTCCTGGGGTGGCATCAATTTTTACTCCTATTCTTGGGATAGTTCATGAATGAATGACATCAGCAGATGAGATTAAAAGTCGGACTTGTGTATTTAGGGGGATGACTAAACGATTATCTACATCTAGAAGTCGGAAATTGAATATTTTAGATTCTTCATTGGGGATTATATAGGAATCGAATTCAATATTCTTGAAGTCTGAGTATTCGTAAGATCAATATCATTGATGGCCAATGATTTTGATAGTAACCAGAGGGTTACTAATTTCATCTATTATATAAATTAATCGTAGTGAGGGAATAGCAATGAATACTAAAATGATAGCTGGCAAAACTGTTCAAATAATTTCAATTAATTGTCCTTCTAAAAGGTATCGATGAATAAATTTGTTAAAAAATAAATTAATTAAGAGTTGCCTGACAGTTATAGTAATAATGATTAAGATCATTAGGGCATGATCATGAAAGAATGACAGTTGTTCTATTAACGGTGAAGCACTATCTTGAAGAAGAAGGGTTGATCATGTTGCAATTTCTAAAAAAAGTTTTGGCTTTATGTATGGGGCTTAAATCCATTGCACTAATCTGCCACATTAGATTTAAGCTGAAATAGTGGGTAATTCAGAGTATCTATGTTCGGCAGGGGGCTGACTTTGTAGTCATTCAATAGAGGCTCTTAAGTTTTTTCTAGTTAAACTTTTTCGGTTGATAATAAATGCTTCTCAAATGATAAAGATCATGAAGATGATTCTGCCTAATGAAATTAGTGACCCTAGAGAGGAGATGATGTTTCATTTTATGAATGCATCAGGATAATCTGAGTATCGTCGTGGTATTCCTCTTAATCCTAGGAAGTGCTGAGGAAAAAAAGTTATATTAACCCCAATAAATATAATGGTAAACTGAATTTTAAGAAAATTTTTGTTGAGGGTTAATCCTGTAAACAACGGGAATCATTGAACTAAACCTGCTATAATGGCAAATACAGCTCCTATAGATAAAACATAGTGGAAGTGAGCAACAACATAATAAGTATCATGAAGAACAATATCAATCGATGAATTAGCTAAAATTACTCCTGTTAGTCCTCCAATGGTGAAGAGGAACACAAACCCTAACGTTCATAGGGTAACTGGAGTATAAATTAATTTTGTACCATGGAGAGTGGCTAACCATCTAAATACTTTAATTCCAGTTGGGACTGCAATAATTATGGTAGCAGAAGTAAAATAGGCTCGAGTATCAACATCTATTCCTACAGTGAATATATGGTGTGCTCATACTACAAAGCCGAGAAGTCCAATTGCTATTATTGCATAAATTATTCCTAATGTTCCAAAAGACTCTTTTTTACCCCTTTCTTGTCTGATAATGTGGGAAATTATGCCGAATCCTGGAAGAATTAGGATATAAACTTCTGGGTGACCAAAAAATCAAAATAAGTGTTGATATAAAATAGGATCTCCCCCTCCTGCAGGGTCGAAGAATGATGTATTAAGGTTACGATCTGTTAAAAGCATGGTAATTGCGCCTGCTAGAACAGGAAGAGAAAGAAGTAATAAGATTGCTGTAATTAGGACAGCTCAGACGAACAAGGGTGTTTGGTCTATTATTATTCCTTTAGGTCGCATATTTATAATTGTGGAAATGAAATTAATTGCTCCTAAAATGGAAGAGATTCCTGCTAGATGTAGCCTAAAGATAGCCAAATCTACGGATGTTCCCGTATGGGCAAGAGAGGATGAAAGAGGGGGATACACTGTTCATCCAGTTCCTGCACCATTTTCAACTATTCTACTCATTAAAAGTAAGGTTAGTGAAGGTGGGAGAAGCCAAAATCTTATATTGTTTATTCGAGGAAAGGCTATATCAGGAGCACCAATTATCAAGGGGACTAGTCAGTTACCAAATCCTCCAATTATAATAGGTATTACTATAAAAAAAATTATGATGAATGCATGAGCTGTAACAATAGTGTTGTAAATCTGATCATTTCCGATTAGAAATCCCGGGTTTCCTAATTCAACTCGGAGAAGTAGCCTTATGGAGGTGCCGACCAGTCCTGCCCAAGCCCCAAATAGGAAGTATAGGGTACCAATGTCCTTATGGTTGGTTGAGAATAGTCACTTGTTCGACGGGGTGACCGAGTTTAGGTGTTAAATTGTAAATTTAGATACGAAGTATTTCTTCCCCTGTCAAGTCTTATAGTTAGAAACAACGTTAGATTGCAAATCTGAAGACGAAAATAAATTTTCTAAGGCTTAGAAAATTTCTATTTTCAGCTTTGAAGGCTAACAGTTTGATTAACTTAAATCCTTAGAAGGGATTTATTAATAAACTAATTATTGCCAATGCGGTAAGGGACGTGGTATTAGTGAAATATACTATGAAATTAAGGTTTTTTGAGTATTTTACTAAATTTGTTTGGTTAACTAACGTTAGTGGGATAATTCTTAATCGTAGGTAGAAAAATATAGCGATTAAGGTTAGCATAATCATAATAATTGCTAATGCATAATTTTCCATAAAAATTAGTTGTTGAATAGTCAATCATTTGGGCAAGAACCCTAAAAATGGGGGTAGTCCTCCCAGAGAGAAAAAATTCATTGAAAAAATTAACCCTGAAATTTTTTTTTGCAAAAAAAGTGACGGAATTTGTCTGATTTTAATAGCATTTATGTAATGAAAGATTCAAATTACATTAACTGTAATGATGCTGTAAATAGAAAAATAGATTAATCAAATTGATTTTGTGCTAATTATAGCAGCGATTATTCAACCAATATGATTGATTGATGAATAAGCTATAATTTTCTTAAGCCTAATTTGATTAAATCCGATGATTCTTCCGATAGCTGAAGATATGAGAATAGTTATATAAATAAATATTTCTTGCTTAATCATTAATATTATTATGATTATGGGGGCGATTTTTTGCCATGTTAATATAATTAGGCAATTTAATCAATGTAATCCTTCTATAACTTCAGGAAATCAAGAGTGGAATGGGGCTGCTCCCATCTTGATACATAAAGCTGATTGGATTATTAAGGTCAAATTAAAATGGTTGTTAATTTGTTCATTATTATAAAATATGCAGATAATGGCTATTAAAATAATGTTAGATGCGATAGTTTGAGTAATAAAATACTTAATTGATGCTTCGGTGGAATTGTCTTGGTCATTTGCTCTTAATAGGGGAATAATTGAGAGCAAATTGATTTCTAGGCCAATTCATATACCTATTCATGAATTCGATGAGATGGTGATTATGGATCCAGTAATTATTGTAGTAAAAAACAGAATTTTAAAGGATTTTATGATTAAAAAGAGGGGGATTTAACCTCCATAATTGGGGTATGAACCCAGTAGCTTAAGTTAGCTTATCTTTTTATGCTTTAGTATAAGATGTACAGGAATTTTTGGTATTTCAGGGGATAGTTTGATTCTGTCAAGTGTAAATGGATTATAGAGGTGTAAAAACACGTTTTTAATTCTATCAAAATTACCCTTTAATCAGGCACTCTATATATTATTTTGTAAAAAAATAAAATATGCAGACATGATAAAAAATTTTTTATATGGAGCCCGATCTTGGAAAATTGCTTGTTATATGGAAAATATAGGCGGAATTTACGTGTAAAAGTTGTCGCAAAAAAACGAGGTTCGAGCCCCTTTTTCAGAGGGGGCTGACCGAAAGGCCTTAATAGAGCAATTTTTTTAAAAAAATAAAAATTTGTCATATAAAATTTATATT